AATAAAAAAGCAACTTTGGGATTGCTGAATCACAGACAAATCACAGACAAAAAAATATAATAAATATATAAAGCAACGGAGCCATCATAGTATTTTTGAATTCCTCCGAAAGGAAGGGTGGTAAGTTGATCATTTACCTATCGGGGTCTGATCGATCCTATTTTTTTCTTTCTTTGATGGAAGGTAAGGGTCAATTTTATTGTAGAGCCGTATGCAATGCATAAAAGATGCCCGTACGGTTGTTCGATTCTATCTTTTTTTCTTGTTATTCTTTTATCTTTCTTTTATCTTCCCCTCATCATGCGAAATAGAGAAACCTTTTATTATCTTATATCATCAGGGTAATGATCCATCAACCTGCTGGTTCTTTTTCTGAAGTAGCAACGGGAGAATTCATCCTGGAAGTGGGAGAACTGCTGAAACTACGTGAAACCCTGACAAGGGTTTATGTACAAAGAACGGGCAAACCCTTATGGGTTGTATCCGAAGACATGGAAAGAGATGTTTTTATGTCAGCAACAGAGGCCCAAGCTTATGGAATTGTTGATCTTGTAGCTGTTGAATGACAATAGCCTGGATTTCGCGTCAATTCGTGATTTGAAATTACTCCTGCCGAGTTTAATATTCTATGACTTTTATTTACTATTCTATTGAATAAAAGTAATTCATAATCATCCGGTTAGGATCGATCTAAACCAGCCCATTATGTATATGATTCAACATGCCAACTATTAAACAACTTATTAGAAATACAAGACAGCCAATTAGAAATGTCACAAAATCCCCCGCGCTTCGGGGATGCCCTCAGCGTCGAGGAACATGTACTAGGGTGTATGTGCGACTCGTTCAGATCATGAACTAGAACAAAGGAAAGAGAACAATGTTCGAATATCAATGATCAAATAGGATAGAACGGAAAAACGAACTACATTTCCTATCTAAAAATAAGAAAATGGATCATATCCCTTTTATTGTGTATGAAATTTATGGTTTCTATTGGTGTAAATCCACTCACCTCAATTCAAGATGAGAAGCAATTCTCCATTGGTAGCAAATGGTTATCCATTAAGCGGAGGAAATATTAGTTAACATAGACCCCTCTTGCAAGAACGGACTAACAGGGTCAGCTACCCAGCCAACCTTCATAATTAAATACCGTTACTGTATAGGTAGAGCTCGTTGTGAAAGACCTATTACTGGATAATTCATGGGTAGAGCCGAAGAATGTGAACTATACAAGTTAGCAATAACATTGATTAAATGAAGTAAAGGCTCCGGTGTATAGAGAAGACCTCACCGTTTAAGAAGTAACCATAGAAACGATGAAATCCACTATTTCTTTATCATTGCTATTTTTTTTTTAATACCTAGTATAGTACAAGTTCGTATTTCGAGGTGAAATGCCTAGAAAAAATAAAAAATCGTGGTTGGGAAGGTTATAGTAGCCAAAGCCATTGGAATTTTTAGTTTATACATTGGAAAAATCCGTTTTGTTATTAATATACTAGTAAAGGGGCAAAAGAATAACTGAAAGAAAGGAAATCTATTAGTTATTCGTTAAAGTTTCATTTATTCAATGACCAGAATTAGACGGGGATATATCGCTCGGAGACGTAGAACAAAAATTCGTTTATTTGCATCAAGCTTTCGGGGGGCTCATTCAAGACTTACTCGAACTATTACTCAACAAAAAATAAGAGCTTTGGTTTCGGCTCATCGGGATAGGGATAGGCAAAAAATAAATTTTCGTCGTTTGTGGATCACTCGAATAAATGCAGCAATTCGTGAAAGGGGGGTATGCTATAGTTATAGTAGATTAATAAACGATCTGTACAAGAGACAGTTGCTTCTTAATCGTAAAATACTTGCACAAATAGCTATATCAAATAGGAATTGTCTTTATATGATTTCCAATGAGATCATAAAAGAAGTAGGTTGGAAGGAATCCACCGGTTAAACGGAGTTGCCCGGAGAATGAACTCCGGGAAGGTCGAATAAAAATGAATAGAATATGATAAAATATGAGAAAGTAGTCAAAATAAATATGAATCAACACGTTCAATAAAAAGATTGCTTCTTCCCAGATTATTATTTTTTTCTTACGACACGAGAATTAAATCCGGATTCTTGTATTTTTCCAACAAAATATAAATCCGCGTTTGAGTTCGAATGGGAAGTTGAATTCAAGTGAAGAAAGAGTAAACCTATCTTTTTCTGGCTCTAAGACTAGAAGTTCTAGTGGTCGACTCGGTTCTTTCAAATTGTTTCTCATTATTAAGAAAAGGTAACAAAGATAAAATACGAGCTTGTTTTATAGCAATAGTAATTAATCGTTGTTGTTTCAAGGTCAATCTATTCACTCGTCTAGATAATATTTTTCCCTGTTCACTAATAAATCGACTAATTAAACTCATGTTTTTATAATCAATTCGATCCCCCGATTGGATCGGGGGCAAACGCCTACGAAAAGATCGCTTGGATTTAAGAAAAGTTCGCTTGG